TTTTCTTTTTCGTTAGTTTAGCCAATCTATCATGAAAAGTAAAAAAGGGTAAAGTAACCTTGTATTGATTGTTCTCTAAATGTAAGTTTGCGTCTGCTGCCTGTAGAAAGGGAATAAATAAATCAATCAAACTCCGGGCGGCTTCATGAAGTGCTTCTTTAGGAGTTAAACTTCCGTTTGTCCATATTTCGAGAAAAAGGATCTCTTGTTTTTCATTGCCGTTCCCATAAGACTGAATACTATGATTCGCATTTCGAACAGGCATGAATGCGGCATCTATAGAATAACGATTTCCGTCTTGAAAGTTATTTGGTGTTTTTATATTATATCCTCGATTCCTCTCGATTTGTAATCCAATACGGAAATCGACGGGTTCTGTTAGGATAGCTATGTGCTGCGTATTATCAACGATTTCTACAGAAGGCGGCAAGAGGATGTCTTGAGCAGTTACATACCCCGGACCTTTGGCACAAATAAGCGCGTCACAAGTTCCATAAAGATGACTTCTCAATACTATTTCTTTCAAATTCATTAAAATTTCATGTACCGATTCTTGAATCCCCGCTATAGTAGAATATTCATGCGGGATTTTCTCAGATTTTGCGCGTGTAATACATGTTCCTTCTATTTCTCCAAGCAAAACTCTTCGCATCGCAATGCCTATTGTGTCGGCTTGACCTTTCATAAGTGGAGACAAAATAAAGCGCCCATAATAAAGACGCTTACTGTCTACTCTTGATTCAACACACTTCCACTGTAGTGTCCGAGTCGAACCTTTTACTTTCTCTCGAACCATAGTAATATTATTTGGTAGATCGTTGAGTCATTTATTTCTCTTGAAATCTCTTCAATGTTTATTTCTACACCCGTCTTTTTTTAGGGGGTCTGCAACCATTATGTGGCATAGGGGTTACATCCCGTACGAAATTTAAAAGAATCCCGCTTCGACGAATAGCTCGTAATGCTGCATCTCTTCCGAGACCAGGACCTTTGATCATGACTTCTGCTCGTTGCATACCTTGATCCGCTACTGCGCGAATAACATTTGCTGCTGCGGTTTGAGCAGCAAAAGGCGTACCTCGTCTCGTTCCCCTGAATCCACAAGTCCCGGCCGAGGACCACGAAATTACTCGCCCTCGTACATCTGTAACAGTCACAATGGTGTTGTTGAAACTTGCTTGAACATGAATAACGCCCTTTGGTATTCGGCGTCCACTTTTACGTGAACCAATCCGTCCCGGCCTACGTGAAACACTTCTTGGTGTAGATTTTGCCATATTTGATCATTTCATAAATCGAAGTCAGAGATATATGGATATATCCATTTCATGTCAAAACCGATCTTTTATTTTGATTTGTTCATCTGGGTCCTTTCTTGAGTCCCGTTTGGAAAGATTATCCTTGTCTTTGTTTATGTCTTGGGTTGGAACAAATTACTATAATCCGGCCCCTCCTGCGGATCAGTCGACATTTTTCACAAATTTTACGAACTGAAGCCCTTATTTTCATAATTGTTATTCCTTAAATGAATTTTGAATCTACGTATTGGAAGAAAATAAGTTTCTTGAAATTTTAGAACCGCGGTTTGTATCTCCCTGAAAGGAATCTTGCAAAATCACCTAATTACTCAAATCCTTTTGTGTAGTCTAGATATTAATATTATATATCTGCCCTCCATTTGAATCATAACGACTTCCTGCAATTTTGACTCTATCCACCGAACATATATACATATATGTATCAAAACGGGACAGATCCCTTTTCAAATATACCTAGAATCGTACTTTGTTCTTTAAACCATCTAAACTAAATCGACCCCAGAGCATACCGTTGAAGAGTTATTCAGAAATTAAACCAAACCCCGAGGAACCAACCCCCCCTCTTTTTTCACAATACAAAAGTAAGCTTCGGATAGAAGAAGAATTACCATATATAACATAAAATTTCCCCGCCGATTCTTTCCAGTCGAGCCGCTCGGTCTGTCATTATACCCCGAGAAGTAGAGAGAATTACAATCCCCATCCCATCTAAAATTCTAGGAATTCGTTGATAGTTAAAATAGATTCGGAGACCGGGTCGACTGATTCGTTTTAAATTTAAAATGGGTCTATAGGGTCCTTTCCTATTCCTTCTATGTCGTAGGGTTAAAACAAAAAACTCTTTTTTGTTTTCTGAGAGTTTCCTTACGTTTTCTATAAAACCCTCTCGCAAAAGTATTTTAACAATGTTTTCGGTGATGTTAGTAGATGCTATTCGAACTGTTCCCTTTCTATTCATGTCAGCATTTCGGATAGACGTTATTATGTCAGCAATAGTGTCGTTGCTCATGATAAACTAAAAATTTTGTTACTTCCAAATTTTGATATAATCAACATGTTCTTTTTTTAGGAAAATTATTCAAAGTATATGCGTGAGACATACTCGACTAAATTTTTATTTATCTATATTTTTATTTATCAATTTGATTTTCATATTATCACTATAGCGGGGTCCCATCTTATAATACTTCCGGCGCTAATGAAACTATTTTAGTAAAATTCAACTGTCTCAATTCCCGGGCGATCGCACCAAAAACTCGAGTTCCCTTTGGATTTCCCTCTTGATCAATGACAACTGCAGCATTGTCATCATACCTTATTATCATACCGTTATCGCGTCTGAGTTCTTTACAAGTACGTACAATTACTGCTCTGATCACTTCTGATCTTTCTAGAGGCGTATTTGGTACTGCTTCCTTGATCACAGCAACAATAACGTCCCCAATATTAGCATATCTACGATTACTGGCTCCTATGATTCGAATACACATCAATTCTCGAGCACCGCTATTGTCTGCTACATTCAAATGGGTTTGAGGTTGAATCATATCGTTTTTTGAATCTATTTTTTTAATGTTTAATTGAAAGTAAAGCACTGAAAGGACGAAGTAAAAAAAAAAAAGAAATAAAATTGCATTTTTTTATACCCAAGAGTTATTTATTTATTTCGACATCCCTATCCAGAAATAATCAATCCAGAAATAATAAATTGCGTTCTTATAGGCATTTTAGATGCCGCTATTGAAATAGCCTTTCGAGCTATATTTTCGGCTACTCCACTCATTTCATAAAGTATTCGACCCGGTTTAACGACGGCTACCCAATATTCGGGGGATCCTTTCCCGGACCCCATACGTGTTTCCGTGGGTCTGACCGTAACAGGTTTGTCTGGAAATATACGTACCCATATTTTCCCCCCGCGCCGTACATTTCGTGTCATTGCGCGGCGTCCCGCTTCGATTTGTCGAGATGTAATCCAAGCGGGTTCAAGTGCTTGAAGAGCATATTTACCGAAAGAAATATGATTACCTCGATAAGATATTCCTTTCATTCTTCCTCTATGTTGTTTACGGAATCTTGTTCTTTTGGGGTTATAATCGATGGTTCTTTCTCAAAGCCATCTCTACTACAGAACTGGACATGAGAGTTTCGTCTCATCCAGCTCCTCACGAATGAAAGGACTCAAAAAGATTTTCTCAAGATATACAGGGATTTAATGAATAATATACTGAAGCATGGTATTTTTGGAAATTTCATCTAATTAATCTATTCGAAATTTGTATATCGTATTTAGATAGAGACTTGAAACATGTAGATTCTCTTTATAGAGAATCTCAATGTCTTTTTTTTTTTTTTTTAGCGTTATAACAAATCTTAGCGTTATAACAAATCTTTATTTTGTTTTGCCTTTTACCAGATCGGATCGATCAAAATGAATCAATCCAATAAAAGCCAATCAAAGAAAACTTTCGCGGGCGAATATTTACTCGTTCAATATCGATTTGAGTTGTAGGGTTAGTTCATGACCCCTCCGAATAAAAGAATTGTTTAGTTCCGGGGTTCGTTTCGCCATCCCACCCAATAAATCATTAAGATTCATTTCCAATCGAATCCTCTTTATTCACGGGTTCCGTCGTTCCCATTGCTTCTCGATTAATGGTTAGGTCTGAATTCTCCAACGGAGTCCTTTTTTCTCTTTTTTCTTAAGTCAATTTTCTCAGTTTTTATTGGCTCGAGGCTCTTGATTTTTTTCTTCTATTTTTTTTGTTCTATGAGTGGATTCATCTAATTAGAGATGAATCATTATTGATGCTCTATTACACTGTTTTTAAGAGATGACTCACAGACCTTACATATTGGAATCCTATATCATTGCTATTTTTTTCTCTCTTTCTCTCATCCTTCCATTTATCCGTCTGTTTTTCCATTTTCCTTCCCAACTGAGAACTTCACAACCAATAATCAGATCAGGTTTTTAGGTTTATGAAAAAAAGCATTTCAGTTGCTACAACGATATGACCAATATATTATATCTTGACTGGTTCTTTGGATTCAGATTATACGAAGCAATGAGTTGGTTATTAGTCCTCGAGTTATTAGTTTATACTACAGGACGGGACGGTCCAGTGTTTTGAATCCTCGACCTAAAAAAACCAACGAGTCGCACACTAAGCATAGCAATTAGATAAAAAAAATAAATCGAATTTTTATTCAACCCTATAGAATTGCGGAATTTCTCGTTTTGATTGAACATACAAAGAAAAAAGAGTTCGTTCTGGGTTTGGTTTAGTTCCATCAATAGGTATACTTTAATGACACGTAAACTTTTATTTTTCTTCGTCTACAAATATCCAAATCTTGATTCCTAATACCCCATAGATTGTTCGAACTTTATAGGAACAATAATCAATTTTAGCTCCAATGGTTTGTAGAGGAACTCTACCTTCTCTGATCCATTCGGCGCGCGCAATTTCTTTTCCGTCAAGACGCCCTGCAAGTTGTACTTGAATTCCTTTTGTATCCGCCTGTTCAGTTAATTCAATAGCTTTTTTCATTGCTTTGCGAAAAGAAACCCGATTTTTTAATTGGCCGGCTATAAATTCGGCAAGAATATTGGGGTTTCCATAAGGATTTGCAATTCTTGTAATAGCAATGTTTAGTTTTCGGTTCACACAATTAAGT